ATGAGTTAATTCAGCTAATCCTCTTAGACCCTTAGTAAAAGATGTTGCATAAAAAGCATCTATGTAACCACGATTATATGACCAACTATATATTATATTTATTAGTTTGTCTCCCCAAATGCGCGTCTGACCCTTTTTTAAAAAGGCATTTTTAAAATTAAAATTTTGTAAAGATGAATAAAGGGGCTTATATAAAAGGGACGCTATAAGTATTCCAAAACATGCTATACTGACTGAAAAAATAGCATTTGCCACAAATTCATACCAATCCACCGACAAATTTTTATGTAAAAGATTTATAGACGGAGTTAACCATTTTGATAATATATCCAAACCCATTCCTTCTTGATTCAAAGGAAGTGCCAGGGATCCCACGAACAAGGTAAATAGAACCAATACAAACAAAGAGAATAACATAGTATTATCTGATTCATGGGGATAGAAAAAACTTTTTTTTTTACAAGTTTTTAAATGAATAATAAAAGGTTGGTTGATGGTTTTTACCATATTATCAATTTGGTTTTGGGATGCCGTCTTAGAAAAAAAAGAAGCCTTCTCATTATTATTCATTATTAATAAACTTATATACATATTTTTTTTTTTTAAGCCTTCTTTTCCCCATAGAGATACTGAATAAAACGGACTCATTCCCATTTGTTTTCCACTGTAATTTTGAAAATGAGTATTTAAATGTCCTTCAAAAGTAAGTAAATAAATTCGAAACATATAAAATGCAGTTAACCCGGCTGTGGAACAAGCTATTATTCCGAAAAGTGGTGAATACAACCAAGTATCATTAAGAATTTCATCTTTGGACCAAAAACAAGCAAGTGGTGGAATACCACAAAGAGAAAGTGTACCTAATAAAAAAGCTGTTTTTGTAATTGGGACATGTTTTGTTAAACCGCCCATAAGAACCATATTCTGACTTTTATCTGGAGAATATCCAACAATAGCTTCCATTGAATGAATAATTGATCCAGATCCTAAAAACAATAATGCTTTAGAGTAAGCATGGGTAATCAAATGAAATAAAGCAGCTCGATATGACCCCATACCTAAAGCTAACATCATATAACCCAATTGAGACATTGTAGAATAGGCTAAACTTCTCTTAATATCTGTTTGAGCAAGAGCCAAAGTAGCTCCTAATAGTACTGTTATTATACTTATTAAAGATATTAAATTCATTATGTAGGGTATTCCTATGAAAAGAGGAAGAAGACGAGCGACAAGAAAAATGCCCGCTGCTACCATCGTAGCAGCATGAATCAGAGCCGAAATAGGGGTAGGCCCTTCCATGGCATCAGGTAACCATACATGAAGGGGGAATTGTGCCGATTTAGCAATTGCACCAGAAAATACTAGAAAAACGCATAAATTATAAACTAAAAAAGTAAACGCATTATCATTATTATAACTTAAATTATTGAATATTTCAAACAAATCCTGAAATTCAAAACTACCTGTTATCCAATAAAGACCTAAGATTCCTAAAAATAAACCAAAATCTCCTATACGATTAGTTACAAAAGCTTTTTGACAAGCATTTGCAGCAATAGGTCGTGTGAACCAAAAACCTATTAATAGATATGAGCACATTCCAACTAATTCCCAAAAAATATAAATTTGTATCAAATTTGAACTCGTAACTAATCCCAGCATGGAAGTATTGAAAAAACTCATATAAGAAAAAAATCTTAAATATCCTTGATCATGAGACATATAATTATCACTATAAATCAAAACCAGAATTCCAACAGTAGTAATTAATATTAACATAATAGAAGTAAGTGGGTCGATCAAGTGGCCGAACTCTAAAGAAAAATCATTATTAATAGTCCAAGACCCTACATATTGATATATTAAATTGCTATTTATTTGCTGAATAGCCAGATCTGCAGAACAAATCATAACTATACTTAATAATAAAACACTAGGAAAAGCCCACATGCGACGAAGATTTTTTGTTGCCGTCGGAAAAAAGAGAAGCCCGACTCCGATTAAGACAGGAACTGGAAGTGGAACGAAAGGTATGATCCATGCATATGGATATGTATGTTCCATAAAAAAAACCTTTTTCATTTTTAATTAATTCTTTCCGATTCACCGGATCTTCTCTCTTTCGCAAAAAAAATAAAAATATTATATATATAGATTAGAGATGCAAGACCAAAATTTAATCTTCTTAAGTAGTCTGATTCTTTCCCAAATCGTTCAAATCAACAAATCAAGAAGTTACAACTGGTTAAATAATATCACGCAAAGTGAATAGTTATTTATTAAGTAATATATTTATATATTTAAAGCTAGTTCGGGAGATCCAGAAAAAAAGCTAACCAATTTTATTTCTTTATAGTACGTTGGATACTATAGCTATAGAGCTTTTACTATGAGGATATAAAAAATCCATTAGTTATAGTATGAATTCGTTTTTTTGTCCGGAAAGTTATAGTTTATTAATTATATGTAATATAAATGTAAAAAAAAATTAATGACA